AGGCTTCTTCTTCCACAACAACGAAAGCACTTTTTCATTCTTTCATATACTAGGGGATTTCACTTGGAAAAGAAGATGTTCCATACTACTGGATTCGGGTCCATAACCATGGGTTCCAATGCACGAGATCTTGTAGCACTTATCAATGAGGCCCTATCAATTAGTATTACACAGAAGAAATCCATTATAGAAACTAATACAATTAGATCAGCTCTTCATAGAAAAACTTGGCATTTTCGATCCCAGATAAGATCAGTTCAGGATCATGGGATCCTTTTCTATCAGATAGGAAGGGCTGTTGCACAAAATGTACTTCTAAGTAATTGCCCCATAGATCCTATATCTATCTATATGAAGAAGAAATCATGTAAGGGAGGGGATTCTTATTTGTACAAATGGTACTTCGAACTTGGAACGAGCATGAAGAAATTAACGATACTTCTTTATCTTTTGAGTTGTTCTGCCGGATCGGTCGCTCAAGATCTTTGGTCTTCATCCAGACCCGATGAAAAAAATTGGATCACTTCTTATGGATTCGTTGAGAATGATTCTGATCTAGTTCATGGCCTATTACTATTATTACTATTAGAAGTAGAAGTAGAAGGCGCTCTGGCTCTGGCGGGATCCTCACGGACAGAAAAAGATTGCAGTCAGTTTGATAATAATCGAGTGACATTGCTTCTTCGTTCCGAACCAAGGAATCAGTTAGATATGATGCAAAATGGATCTTGTTCTATCGTTGATCAGAGATTTCTATATGAAAAATACGAATCGGAGTTTGAAGAAGGGGCCCTCGATCCGCAACAGATAGAGGAGGATTTATTCAATCACATAGTTTGGGCTCCTAGAATATGGCGCCCTTATGGCAATCTATTTGATTGTATCGAAAGGCCCACTGAATTGGGATTTCCCTATTGGGCTGGGTCATTTCGGGGCAAACGGATCATTTATCATAAAGAGGATGAGCTTCAAGAGAATGATTCGGAGTTCTTGCAGAGTGGAACCATGCAGTACCAGACACGAGATAGATCTTCCAAAGAACAAGGCTTTTTTCGAACAAGCCAATTCATTTGGGACCCTGCGGATCCATTCCTTTCCCTATTCAAAGATCAGCCCTTTGTCTCTGTGTTTTCACGTCGAGAATTCTTTGCAGATGAGGAGATGTCAAAGGGGCTTATTGCTTCCCAAACAAATCCTCCTACATCTATATATAAACGCTGGTTCATAAAGAATACGCAAGAAAAGCACTTCGAATTGTTGATTCATCGCCAGAGATGGTTTAGAACCAATAGTTCATTATCTAATGGATCTTTCCGTTCTAATACTCTATCCGAGAGTTATCAGTATTTATCAAATCTGTTCCTATCTAACGGAACACTATTGGATCAAATGACAAAGACATTGTTGAGAAAGAGATGGCTTTTCCCGGATGAAATGAAACATTTGATTCATGTAACAGGAGAAAGATTCCCCATTCCTTAGCCGTAAAGATATGTGCCCATGAAAAGGGGATTAAGTGGAACAGAATTGGCCGGATGGTAGAGTCGTGGAAACACTTGTTCCTTCCATCTTTTTGGCCTTAGCTCCATGGAACAATATGCTACTGCTGAAACATGGAAGAATTGAAATCTTAGATCACTATGTGTGGATGATATGAACTGCCTAAACAAGAATTCTTGAACGGCGAAAGAGCCTATTACTCGCTACATCAAACAATCTCTACTAACGAAACCATGTAAATCCATCGGAAAATACGCATGTCCGCTGAAATGGTTGTTGCTACCTGCTCCAATAACGAATCATTGGTTTAATTGAATAACTAAAGAAAATAGATAGACCTTTCTCTTCGTCTCAGGTCGATGGATCTTCTCAATTGGAAGATCTCCCATATGGATCATTCCAGTTGACCGAGCCTAATTCTAATTGTTTTGTTCCGAAGCAAAGATATCCACGGAGGCGGGTTCGTCCTATTCACGACCAAGAGGTACGATCCTCTTTCGGATAGGCAAAGGAGAAGGAAGGCTGGAATGCCAACAGACGTCTGTCTATTCTCTAATTCACCCGACCCGATAGTACCCATTTTGAGAACGTCCAGCGCCAAAGTCACTGAATGGGTAAGTCGCCAATCCCTAAAACGGACTATGTAATGTACTTTCTTTGCTGGGTTACGGGTACTGGTGGGTATTTTCCCAGAGGTTTCTATCAATCTACCCTTGTGCGATTCCTGTTGAATCCTAAACTCGGGGGGTGCGCGCAGGGCGGACGATTTCCAAACGGACTCCTCATTCATTAGATAGAGAAGATCGCCAAGATTTCGTGATCCGCTGCCGATTCCAACAGCTCGGACTCGGATCATGAGGATCGCCGGAATACTTCGTTTCGTATCAACAGAAACAGATTTCGGATCTAATCAATATTGATTAGATCCGAAATCTGTTATGTGTTATGGAATTGCTCATTCAATGAGCATTCTCATCTCAATATTATGCCTTGAAGAGGA